AAAAAAGTAAGCTAATTAAAGCTAATGGGCTCATACCCCATCAATAGAACACCTCTCTTTTTTAAAAAATTTTGGATTTTTTGTCATTTTTAAACTTGCAATTTAAAATTTTTTTTAAACTACAAAATTCAATAAAGTGCCTGAAAAAGGGTTATCTTGATAGGATAAATCATATACATAAAATATCTTTATTACATTATATAAACTAAATATTCCTAAAGAATCAAAATCTTTCGTGCTTAACACCTTAATGTAATTATGATATTCTTTATTTATGTTAAATAATTTAAATTTTTTATTTATAATTATACTTTTATTTAGATCAATTTTTGTTATTTCCTCGAATAATTGACTAGCTAGATGATTTGGTTTAGAAATTAATATAATAGCTTTTATCCCATTAATTTACACTAAAAAAAATAATCTAACTAATGAAGTTTTAATTAAATATTTTATTATTCAAGCAATTGGATCTTCAACTTTTTTATTTACTAATTTAATCAATTCACTCCACCTTTTCACGTGAGAAATAAGTAGATCCTCCCCCCAAGGAACACTACTTATTTTAATTCCTTTAATATTAAAATTAGGATTGGCCCCCCTCCAATTCTGATTTATTTCAATTATTGAAGGTTTGAATTGATTTCATTGTTTTCTACTCCTGACATGACAAAAAATTGGTCCATTATTTCTCATGTTTTACCTCCACCCCTCCTTATATATAATTTTATTTATGGCATCTCTTTCTTTAATTATTTCCCCTATTGCCATTTTCAATCAAATTTCATTACGCAAAATTTTTGCTTATTCTTCAATTAATCACTTAAGATGAATATTAATTGCATCACTAATAAGCAAAAATATAGTTTTATTTTATTTCGGATTATATTCATTAATACTATTACCTTTAACATACATTTTTTCACTTTACCATATCTATTTCTATAATAATTTAATCCATATTAATTCCCTTCCTTTACTAAATTTCATATTAATTTCTATTTTATCCCTAGGAGGCCTCCCCCCCCTCCTAGGCTTTCTTCCTAAATGAATCATTTTTGAATTTCTTCTAAATCATAATTTATTTAGAACTGCACTTCTACTCATTTTTTCTTCTTTATTTATTCTTTTTATTTACTTTCATATTATTTTTAACGCAGCAATTGCTTATTTTATACTAAACAAATGATTATTTTTCTTAAACAAAAATTACCCAATCAATTTTATTTTCATTAGTCTTTTTACAATTCTCAATATCTTTACTCTCCTCTTATTTAACTTATATTAAGGTTTTAAGTTAAACCAAACTCTTAACCTTCAAAGTTAAAAATAATCTCCATTAAACCTTGTTTAATGAGAGATTTTATTTTCCTAAATAAATTTACAATTTATCGCCTCTATCAGCCATCTCATTTCATGCACAAATGGCTATTTTCAACCAACCACAAAGATATTGGTACCCTCTATTTCATCTTCGGACTATGAGCTGGAATAGTGGGGACAAGTTTAAGCCTTTTAATTCGATTAGAACTCGGCCAACCTGGATTTTTTTTAGAAAATGATCAAATATATAATGTAATTGTAACTGCACATGCTTTCATTATAATTTTTTTTTTAATTATACCAATTATGATTGGTGGATTTGGTAATTGGCTTGTCCCTTTAATATTAGGAGCCCCCGACATAGCCTTCCCCCGAATAAACAACATAAGATTTTGGTTATTACCTCCTTCCTTATTTCTTTTAATTTCAAGAAGCATAGTTAATACAGGTGCAGGAACTGGATGAACAGTCTACCCCCCCCTTTCAAGTAGAATCGCTCATGCCGGACCATCTGTTGACCTGGCTATTTTTTCTTTACATTTAGCCGGAGTAAGCTCTATTTTAGGAGCCGTAAATTTTATTACCACCATTTTAAACATACGTTCTAAAATAATAAATTTAGAAACCACCCCTCTTTTTGTTTGGTCCGTTTTAATTACTGCTATTCTTCTTCTTCTTTCTCTTCCTGTTTTAGCTGGAGCAATTACTATGTTATTAACAGACCGAAATTTAAATACATCATTTTTTGATCCCGCAGGAGGAGGAGATCCTATCCTTTACCAACATTTATTTTGATTTTTTGGACATCCCGAAGTTTATATTCTTATTCTTCCGGGATTCGGAATTATTTCACATTCAATCTCTCGAGAAAGTGGAAAAAAAGAAACCTTTGGAGTTTTAGGAATAATTTATGCCATACTCGCTATTGGCCTATTAGGATTTATTGTGTGAGCTCATCATATATTTACAGTAGGAATAAATGTTGATACTCGAGCCTATTTCACCTCAGCCACTATAATTATCGCCATTCCAACTGGAATTAAAATTTTTAGTTGGCTAGCCACCCTTTACGGAGTAAAAATTAAATTTACCCCTACTTTATTATGAAGACTAGGATTTGTTTTTTTATTTACTATTGGAGGACTAACTGGAGTTATCCTAGCTAATTCTTCAATCGACATCATTTTACACGATACTTATTATGTAGTAGCTCATTTTCATTATGTTTTATCAATAGGTGCAGTATTTGCTATTATAGCTGGATTTATTATATGATTTCCCTTACTCACAGGAACTCATATAAATGAATTTCTTTTAAAAATTCATTTTTTTGTCATATTTTTAGGAATTAATTTAACATTTTTTCCTCAACATTTTTTAGGATTAGCAGGGATACCTCGTCGATACAGTGATTACCCAGATTCTTATGCTTCCTGAAACATAATTTCTTCATTAGGTAGATCAATTTCTGTTATTGGTGTCTTATTTTTTATTTTCATTATATGAGAAAGCTTCACACTTCGTTTACCTTTATTTAATTTATCCAATGCTGCTTCTATTGAATGAATACAAAAATATCCCCCATCTGAACATTCATATTATGAATTACCCTTAATTCTATCTTTCTAATATGGCAGACAAGTGCATTGGGTTTAAGCTTCAAATACAAGAAATTTCTTTATTAGAAATGGCTACCTGATCAAATTTAAATTTACAAGAAAGCGCTTCCCCATTAATAGAACAATTAAATTTTTTTCATGATCATACAATTTTCATTCTTTTAATAATTACTTTTTCAATCATTTATTTAATTGGGTTTTTGATTATAAATAAAATTATTAATCGTACATTAATAGAAAATCAAATTATTGAAATAATTTGAACTATTATTCCAGGAGTAATTCTCATTTTCATTGCCTTACCTTCTTTACGAGTGTTATATCTCTTAGAAGAATCTTCTACACCTGCCCTTACTGTCAAAACTATTGGTCATCAATGATACTGATCTTATGAATATTCAGATTTTTCAAATATTGAATTCGATTCTTTTATAATCCCATCTAATGATTTAAATTCTAATGAATTTCGTCTTCTCGAAGTAAATAATCGATTAATTTTACCTTTCAAAACTCAAATTCGTCTTTTAGTAACAGCTGCAGACGTTTTACACTCCTGAGCCATACCGAGTTTAGGAGTAAAAATTGATGCCAATCCAGGACGAATTAATCAAACCTTTTTCCTCATTAATTATCCAGGATTATTTTTTGGCCAATGTTCAGAAATTTGCGGAGCCGTTCATTCTTTTATACCAATCACTTTAGAAGCTACTAATAAAAAAACATTCATTAACTGACTTCAACATTCTAACTCATTAGGTGACTGAATCTCAAGTGTTGGTCTCTTAAACCAAATTATAGTAAATTACTTCTAATGAAGATCTTAGTTAAATAAAATAACAGTAATATGTCAAATTAAAATTACATTAAAGTAGATCTTTATACCACAAATAAACCCACTATTATGAATATATTTATTTATATATTTTATTTTCCTTTTTGTACTTATAAACACTAAAACATATTTTTTTTTCAAATTAACTACAAATAAAAAAATAATAAGTCAAAAAAATCCCCCTTTTTTAATCTGAAAATGATAACTAACTTATTTTCTATTTTTGATCCTTCCACTACAATTTTTTCTTTTTCTTTTAATTGATTAAGAACTTTATTATTCACAATTTTTATTCCCCAAACTTTCTGAGTTATTTCTAATCGATGGAATTGATTATACACTCAAATCTTATTTTCTCTTCATAAAGAATTTAAAAATTTAATAAAAACTTCCAATATTTTCTTAGGAAACACATTAATTTTTATTTCTTTATTCACTTTACTTTTATTTAATAATTTTTTAGGTTTATTTCCTTATATTTTTACAAGTTCTAGTCATTTAGTTTTTTCTCTTACCCTTTCTCTTCCTTTATGATTAACTTTTATACTTTTCGGTTGATTAAAACATAATAATCATATATTCACTCATTTAATTCCACAAGGGACCCCAGCCATTCTAATACCATTTATAGTATGCATTGAAACCATCAGAAATATTATTCGACCTTTTACTTTAGCTATTCGTCTGACAGCTAATATAATTGCTGGTCATCTTTTAATAACTTTATTAGGAAACACAGGCCCTTCTCTTTCTTTAATTATATTAAATTTATTAATCGTCAGTCAAATTTTCCTTATTCTTTTAGAAAGAGCCGTGTCCTTAATTCAAGCCTACGTATTTGCAATTTTATCAACTCTTTATTCTACAGAAACTAATTATGATAAATCAAAATCACCCGTTCCATCTTGTCGATCAAAGTCCTTGACCATTAACCGGAGCCTTAGCAGCTTTATTCTTAACAACTGGATTAACAAAATGATTTCACTCATTTTCTTTTTCTTTATTTATTATTGGCCTTACAACAATAATCTTAACAATAATTCAATGATGACGAGATATCATTCGAGAAAGAACTTTCCAAGGTCATCATTCTTTTAAAGTTACTATAAATATAAAATGAGGAATAATTTTATTTATTCTTTCTGAGATTTTCTTTTTCATTTCCTTTTTTTGAGCTTTTTTCCATAGTAGACTTTCTCCTTCTATTGAAATTGGTTCACATTGACCTCCTGTAGCAATTTCACCCTTTAATCCTATGCAAATTCCTCTTTTAAACACAATTATTTTATTATCATCAGGAATTTCAATTACTTGAGCACATCATGCCCTTCTTCAATCAAAAATAAATAATACATTCTTTTCCTTGTTAATCACCATTATTCTTGGTATTTATTTCACAATTCTTCAAGGATTTGAATATTGAGAAGCATCCTTTTGCATCTCAGATTCTATCTACGGTTCCACATTCTTTATAGCTACAGGATTTCATGGTCTTCACGTTATTATCGGAACAATTTTCATCTTATCCATATTTATTCGCCAAAAAAAAAATCACTTTTCTTCTTATCATCATTTCGGATTTGAAGCTGCAGCTTGATACTGACATTTCGTCGATGTAGTATGATTATTTCTTTACATTTCGATTTATTGATGAGGTAATTAATTTATTTAGTATATATATAGTATAGTTGACTTCCAATCAAAAAGTCTTATTTAAGAATAAATAAAGATTATAGTTAAATATAACATTTGACTTGCATTCAAAAAGTATTGTTTTACAATTTTTCTTGTAGTAAAAGCATCAATGCATTTAGTTTCGACCTAAAAGAAGAACTTTATTGTTCTTACTACCCAAAGAAAAAATCACCCTGATATCTTCAATATCATACTCTCATTAAGCTATTTGAATAAACAACTAAAAAAATAAATAACGAAACATACAAAACATACAAATATAATAAAATATATAAATTAATCTTATTTAAATGAACCACTCTAGATCAATTACTCAATTTAATTAACAAATTCTTCATTCCTTGTCCACCTATCTTATCTAATCACCCTTGATCCACAATCTTATAATAAAAATAACCTATATGTAAACCTCATCTATTTAAACAATAAGTACTTAAAAAAGGTAAATACCATATTTGCCCAACAAACGATACAAGTATTCCTCCTGTTATTTCTATATAATCATCAACTATACAAATTATTAAACCCAAAAAAATTCCCATTAAAATAACTATCCAAGTTAAACATTTTATCGTTAAAGTTAAATAAACCGGTACACTACCTAAAAACATTAACCATATCATTACTCTTCCCCCCATAATTGTAAATAAAAACATGACTAACATAGGAATTAATATCCTATAATCATCATCATTAACACTTAATAAATTTCCCCCCCTATATTCATGAATAACAACATAATAAATTAATCGAAAAGTATAACACACAGTTAATATAACAGAAATATAATATAAAAAATAAATCAAATTATTAAACCCATTATAACACATTATTTCTAAAATCAAATCTTTCGAATAAAATCCAGATAAAAAAGGCAATCCACATAAAGATAAATTAGACCCTACAAATGCCATCATTAACAAAGGAGTTTGCTTACTAAACATTCCTATATATCGAATATCTTGATTATTTACACTCATGTGAATCATATAACCAGCACATATAAACAATAAAGACTTAAATAATGCATGACTTAAAAGATGAAAAAATCCCATTTTAACTATCCCCACACATAAACATCTTATTATTAACCCAAGCTGACTTAGGGTAGATAAAGCAATAATTTTTTTTAAATCATATTCAAATCTCGCCCCCAAACCAGATATAAATATCGTTAAAACTGCAAGAATTAATAAGCTCTCTTTTACATAAAAACTAAAAAAAATTCCATTAAATCGAATTAATAAATAAACACCAGCTGTTACTAAAGTTGAAGAATGAACTAACGCAGAAACGGGAGTAGGAGCTGCTATAGCAGCAGGTAATCATGAAGAAAATGGAATTTGAGCTCTCTTAGTTAAAGCAGCAATAACAATTAAAATACTCACTATTTCAAAATAATTAATCCCCCAAATAAAATTTCATCTACCAAAATTAATTATTCAAGCAATACACATCAAAATTATAACATCTCCTACACGATTGGTTAATACTGTAACTATTCCCGCATTATAAGATTTTTCTCTTTGATAATAAATAACCAAACAATAAGAAGTCAAACCCAACCCATCTCACCCCAACAAAATTCTAATTAAATTAGGACTAACAATTAAAAATAACATAGAAAATACAAAAAACATTACTATCAAAATAAATATCCCTCGGTAACTATCTCTTTTTATATAACTAATTCTATAAATCACAATAATCGAAGAAATGAATATTACTAATGATATAAAAGATATCGACATTCAATCTACATAAATTAATATTCTTAAAGAACAAGAATTAATTTCCATTAATTCTCATTCAATTAAATATACCGTCTCATTCAATAATACAATTAAAAATCACATTAATCTAACCATACTTCCTGTAATCAATATAAAAAAAATACTTCAATAAATATACCTACGATTATAAATAAATTATTAAAAATAATTATATTTTATATAATTAATTACAAGTTTATTAATTAACTTTATTTTAATCATATTAATTAGAAATATCATAATAATCTTATGTTTATTTATTTCAAAAAAATCTAATTATGAACGAGAAAAAGCTTCCCCTTTTGAATGTGGATTCGATCCTAAATCTTCTCCTCGTTCTTCATTTTCCCTTCGATTTTTTCTCATCTCCATCATTTTTCTTATTTTTGATGTAGAAATCATCCTTATTCTTCCCTCAATTATTAATATATTATTCATTCATTCTTTTACATGAATATACACAACTGGATTATTCATAATTATTTTATTATTAGGACTTCTTCATGAATGAAATTTAGGAATTCTTGAATGAACAAATTTTAATTAAAGCCAAAAAGAGGCCTATCATTGTTAATGATAAAAGTGAATTTAATTCTAATTAAAGAATTATTATCAAATTTAAGCTGCTAACTTAAAAAAAAATGATTAAACCCATTTATAATTCTTTTAAATTTTACATTTATATAGTTTATATAAAACATTATATTTTCATTATAAAAAAATTCAAATATTATAAATATTTAAAATTAATCATTTCTAAAGTTCCACACACTTTTATTTTTTATAAACTATTTAAATATAATCAACTAAATCAGTAATCAAAATTCAATACAAATACATTTAAAGGAATTCAATGAAATCCTAAAATTAAATAATCGGATATACTCACTCCTGTAAATTTTAAATGAAAAGATCTTAATTTACCATGTTGGCTATAACTAAATATGTATAAAGAATAACAAGCAGCTAAAAATCCTATTAACATTAAAAGAATCATAGTTCAATCTCTTCAACACACCAAACTATTAATTAAACAAATTTCACTAAATAAATTTAAAGAAGGAGGAGCAGCTATATTTATTACACAAAATAAAAATCATCATAATCTCAATTTAGGTAAATAATGAAGTATCCCTTTATTAAATAATAAATTTCGGGATCCAGAACGTTCATAAGTTAAATTACACAAATAAAATAAACCCGATGAACAAAGACCATGACTTACTATTATAGAAAAAGATCCCATTACACCTCATCTCTTAAAAGTAAATACACCTCTTATTATTAATCCCATGTGACACACTGAAGAGTAAGCCACTAATAATTTCAAATCACTTTGACGTAAGCAAACTAATCTAATCAATACGCCTCCAATCAATCTTAAACTAATATAAAATAAAGCATAATCATTACCCACTCGTCATATTCTACGTATTACTTGCAACAACCCATAGCCTCCTAACTTTAATAATACTCCTGCCAAAATCATCGACCCTGAAACAGGTGCTTCCACATGAGCCCTAGGCAATCATAAATGAACCAAAAACATAGGTAATTTAACCAAAAAAGCCAAAGTAAAAAAAAAGAAACCATAAAAATTTAAATCTAAAAATAAATAATCAAATAACACTAAATTCAAACTAAATAAATTAAAATAATAATAATAAATCATCCCTAATAAAGGTAAAGAAGCTCTGACAGTATACATTATTAAATAAACTCCAGCTTGAATTCGTTCTCTCTGATAACCCCACCCCAAAATAAGCAAAAAAGTAGGAATTAAACTACATTCAAAAAACACATAAAACAATAAAAAATTATTTGTAATAAATCTCATCACTAAAATTAGTAACAAAAATAAAATTACAAAAACAAACCTAAATCAATTTAAATTTATTTTAAAAACACTTCCTCCTCCCATCACCATTAATAATCTAATTCAAAAAGATAACATAACCAAACCATAAGACAATCCACTAAACATAAATAATTTATTATAACTCTCTCAAACAATAAAAGATTTAAATTCAATTATTATCAAAAAAATCAATACACCCAAATTAAATACACATAAATCCTTTTTTATTTTCTTAATTAAAAGAATCAAAAATAATAACACAAAAATAATTCCTAACATTTCAACAAACTCATTCTTTGCAGATAATCATTACCAAAACAGCGAGCTATACAAACCAAAATAGATAATCCTAATGCTCCTTCACATACACAAAAAATTAAATAATAAATTAAAACAAATTCCTCACCTATTCCTCAAATTAAAGCTAATAATCCAAAAAACATTACTACACTCAAAAACTCTAATCTTAATAACATTAACAAAAAATGCATACTTTTGTATCCAAAACTAAATATACCAACAATATATATATATAAAATAACAATATAAAAAACACTTATAATAGTTTTAATAATTTATAAAAAATAGTGGTCTTGTAAACCAAAAAAGAATTATTCTTAAAACTCAGAAAAAATAAATCTATTTTCATTAATCTCCAAAATTAATATTTTTATAATAAACTATTTTCTGAATTAAATTATTAATTATTACACAACTCTTAATAATAAGTTTTTTTTTCATTTATTCTACTCACCCTTTAACTATAGGATTCTTATTAATTTCAAGAACTCTTTGATTTAGATTTATAATAAATTTTACAATAAAAACTTTCTGATTTTTATATGTTCTAATTATTGTTTTTATTGGTGGTATAATAGTATTGTTTATTTATATTAATTCTTTATTTCCCAATGAAAAATTCAATTTTAATCAAACAATTACAACAACCATCCTATTAATTTCATTCTTTATTTTTAATATTCTCTTTCTTTTAAATAAACAATTCAATCTTCTAAAAATTAATTCCCAACTAAACAATTTAAACTTAATAAACGATACTTTTTTTATAACTTCAATAAAAATTTTCTCTTCATCAAGAAGCTTAATTATTTTAGCTCTAGTTAATTATTTATTTTTTTCATTTATTATTTTCGTCAAAATTACAAACTTTTCCTCAGGTCCTCTACGAATAATTAAATATGTTTAATCCAACTCGATCCACTCATCCATTAATCAAAATTATTAACAATTCTCTTTTTGACCTACCTACCCCTTCCAATATTAATTCTCTCTGAAACTTCGGGTCATTATTAGGTTTATGTATAATAATTCAAATTTTAACAGGAATTTTTTTAGCAATACATTATTCAGCTGATATCACAATTGCATTTAATAGAATTATTTTAATCTGCCATGATGTTAATTTTGGCTGATTAATTCGCACAATACATGCAAACGGCGCTTCTTTCTTTTTCATTTGCATTTACATTCATATCGGTCGAGGGATATATTTTGGCTCCGCAAATCTTATACTTACATGATTCATCGGAATTTTAATTCTTTTCCTTATTATGGCTACTGCTTTCTTGGGGTATGTATTACCTTGAGGACAAATATCATTTTGAGGGGCAACTGTAATTACTAATTTAATTTCAGCTATTCCTTATTTGGGGTCCTCAATTGTTTATTGACTGTGGGGTGGATTTGCCGTAGATAACGCCACCCTCACCCGATTTTTTACTTTCCATTTTATATTACCTTTTTTAACTTCCGGAATTATTCTCATCCATCTCCTTTTTCTTCATCAAACAGGTTCTTCCAACCCTTTAGGTTTAAAAATAAACCAAGATAAAATCTCATTTCATCCTTATTTTTCCCTTAAAGACTTAATCGGATTTATTACAATATTATTCATTTTAATTTCAATTACCATTATTAATCCCTATATATTAGGAGATCCTGATAACTTCATTCCCGCCAATCCTTTAGTAACTCCCATTCATATTCAACCAGAATGATACTTTCTTTTCGCTTATGCCATTCTCCGATCAATTCCTAATAAATTAGGGGGAGTAATTTTATTATTCCTCTCTATTGCTATTCTTTTCATCCTTCCCTTCACTCAATCTTCTCTTTTCAAAGGATATCAATTCTTTTTATTAAACAAATTAATATTTTGATCTTTTTTAATAATCATTACCCTATTAACATGAATTGGAGCTCGCCCTGTAGAGTATCCTTTTATTTATATAGGACAAATTCTTACATTTCTTTTCTTCTTTTATTTTATCATTGATCCACTAATTAAAATCAAGTGAACCAACATTCTCATTAATTCAAAATATTAATTGATTAGTTTATATAAAACAGTTGTTTTGAAAACAAAAATAGACCTCGTCCTCAATTTACGCACAATTTTTTAGTCAAAAATCCCCCATAACCAAAATTAAAAACAATTTCAAATTAAAATAAAAAACAACTAATAATAAAGAAACAGGCAAATATCTCTTTCAACATAAATTCATTAATTTATCATAACGATAACGAGGCAAGGTTCCCCGTAATCAAATAAATAGAAACGAAATTAATCCCAATAAAATTAGAAAGAAAAAAGAAGTAAAATTTCCCCCCAGAAATATCACTCCAATTATCAAACTTATTAACAAAATTCTAGAATATTCCGCTAAAAAAATTAAAGCAAATCCCCCTCTTCTATACTCAACGTTAAATCCCGAAACCAACTCAGATTCCCCCTCTGCTAAATCGAATGGTGTTCGGTTAGTCTCCGCTAATATACTCGTAAATATTATTAAAAATAATGGGTACATATAACAAATAAACCAAACATAAAATTGATACAATTTAAACTCTAATAATCTAAATCTATTAATTATAATTAATAAACAAAAAAAAATAAACCCTAATCTCACCTCATAAGAAATTGTTTGTGCTACCGAACGTAAACTCCCAATCAATGCATACATTGAATTAGAAGATCACCCAGCAATTATTACACCATAAACTCTAAATCTTAAACAACATAAAAAAAAAACAAATCCAAAATTAAAATTTACTAACCCCCAACCATAAGGAATCACAGATCACAAAAAAAATACTAAAAAAAATGAAAAAACAGGTCTAAAATAATAAATTAAATAATTAGATAAAAATGGAACCACGCTTTCCTTACTAAATAATTTTATTCCATCGCTAAAAGGTTGCAATATACCAAAAATTCCTACCTTGTTAGGCCCCCTTCGAATTTGTATATATCCTAAAACCTTACGCTCTAATAATGTTAAAAAAGCTACCCCAATTAAAACTATAATAATCAAAATCACGTATCCTATTAACCCTCTGTATAAATCCTTTCTAATTATCACTTATAAATAATTATATTTTCGAATCCTAAACTCGAGGCACTTTTCTGCCAAAATGATTTAATTGCATTCACAATAAATCATTTAATAACTAAAAAATGTCCTTTCGTACCCTTTTCTAAAAACAAATAAAAGATAGAAACTGACCTGGCTCACGCCGGTCTGAACTCAAATCATGTAAGATTTTATAGTCGAACAGACTAACACTAATAGCTTCTACTCCACTAGTTTATCTTAATTCAACATCGAGGTCGCAAACTTCAATATAAATATGAACTCTTAATTAAAATTACGCTGTTATCCCTAAAGTAATTTAATCTTATTTTTAATAATATTAGATCTCTCAGTTCAAATATTTTGGTTAAACAAAATTAAGTTATTTATTTTAAAAAATCACCCCAATTAAATTCGCCATAAATAATTTAAAATTTACTCACAAATAAAACTTTATAGGGTCTTCTCGTCTTTTTATAATACCTGAGAATTTTCACTCAAATTTTAATTTCAATCAATTAAATCAAAAAAGAAATTCTCTCATTCAATCTTTCATTCCAGCTTACATTTAATAAGCAATTGATTATGCTACCTTTGCACAGTCAGAATACTGCGGCTCTTCAAATATCAGTGAGCAGATTAGACTTAAAAATTTATTAATAAGACATGTTTTTGTTAAACAGGTGAAAAATATATTTGCCGAGTTCTTCGATTTAAATTAACTCATTTACTAATTCAAAAATAATTATTAATTTTCCCAAATTTAAATTACATTTAAGTAAAAAATTAATTCATCAATAAATCAAAAATAACCAATAATATTTTTCAAAAACTATTTCTTATTTTCACTTCTAAAACAAAATAAATTAAACTAACAAATAATTTAAAAACTACAAAAACTAAACTCCTTGTAATTTCCGTTTAGAATAATTAAAAACTTAAAATAAAGCCTACTTAATCTAACATCCAATTAAATTGATTTCCTTAAAAACTAGAATCATAACTAAACGAATAACATTTCATTACCATTTACTCATTTAAGATGATATTACCACATCAATCTAAATAAATAAATCAATCTTAGTTATTCGAGAATAAACTATACAGTTTTTTTTCATTCGACCCTGATACAAAAGGTAAAAAACTTAATTTCTTTTTAAGTCAGCTTATTTCCTTCAATTACCTTACTTATCGACTATAATAAAATCAAACAATTTCAATTAACTTTACTAAATAAATAATATTTTATTCACAAAAACAACAATTAACCTTACAATTAGATATTCAATCAAAATAATATGAAATATCCATCTAATGTAAATAAATAATTTTATTTAAACTATATTTTGCCAAGCCAGATTCACTTTCCAGTAAATCTACTTTGTTACGACTTATCTCCTTTCAAACGGAGAGTGACGGGCAATATGTGCATATTTATGAACCTAAATCAGCAATTTATAATTAAATCACTTACACTCAAATCCAATTTCCTTATCTATTTCAAGCTTAAATCCATTAATAACTTAATTGTAATACATTTTAACTAACAAAACCTGCATCTTGACCTGACTTACATTTAAATCAAAAATCCAAAAGTAAATTTTCTAAAAACCTTTTTAGACGGCGATATACAAAGTAATATTGCCAGTAAGATAATCGTGGATTATCGAATTATTAAAACATATTCCTCTGAAACGAATAAATACCGCCAAATTTTTTAAGTTTCCTGCCTATATCATTTACTACTCAAACCACATTTACTAATTTAAAATAATAGGGTATCTAATCCTAGTTTAATTCTTAAACTTATTAAAAAAACCCCCAACTACTGAATAACCACAAATTAAATTTCACTTAAAATTTATAGCTAAATTACTCCCCCAAGCAATTTATACCTTTAAATCATAAACTCTAATCATTTGTTTAACCGCAGTTGCTGGCACAAATTTTACCGATTATCTAATTTTCCCTTTTTCATAATTAAAATATTTAAAAATTTTAATTAATACCTCTTTTACTCTACAATTTAACATATTTAAATAAAAATTAAAGCCTATGCTTAGCCAAAATAAAACTTTTTATACTATTTTCTGAAACACGGAATTACTACTAATGCCTCTTCTTCTTTACTTATCATAATATAATTACCCTAGATTCCACTTTCCCTCCTCCCACGTGTATATATATATATATATACATATATATTAAACCTTTACAAGTATATTATTATTATAATTATACCATTCCAGTTTTTTTTTTAAATATATAAAACTGGAATGGTATAGTTATATTAATGTATTTATTTTATATAATTAAATATTTATAATAATATAGTAAATTATATATATATATACATATTTATTTATATTAATTGATTATACTTGTAATTATATATGTAGTTTAATAGATTATTTATTTTATAATTCTTATGTTATATTATATATATATATATATATTAATATATTTATATATATGTATATATATAATTATAAATATATATATAATTATAATATATATATATTTAATAATTAATATTATATAATAATAAATTTATAGTTTTAGTTAATATTATATAAATATTTTACATTATTTTTTTTAATTCTTTTTTATTTATAATAAGTATTATAATAATATAATTATATATATATATATTAAATTTTTAATATAACCAAATCAACTTTTTTTTCAAAAAAACATCAATTTTTAGCCTTAATATAACGTTTTTTTCAATTTTACCCCGGTTTTTTTAGTTTTACCCCCCATTTTTTTCGATTTTAGACCCATTTTTTCAATTCTTAAAGCCAACTTTCCATTACACGCTTCTTTTTTCATTCCATGAATAATAAATATATCTATTGATAAATTCACCTCGTCCA